AGTGGAGTGCCTGATTAAAGGGTTAGCTTGATAGGGTAAATAAAGGAAATAAAAATTACCTCCATGAGTTACATAAGATACAATTAAACTACCTCCTTTGGTATCAAAAACTAACGTGCATCATACACCATAATGTAATTTTAAACCTAAAAAGGTAAGGTAACTAAGCTCATGGATTCGTACCCCATTCATAGAGGTATTAATCCTCTCCTTTTTAATGACCAACAACTCTACAAAACTTCTCTTCCTATCAACATTATTGATAGGAATGATCCTCTCCATCTCATCAAACTCCTGATTCGGAGTTTGAATAGGACTAGAGATCAACTTACTCTCTTTCATTCCCATATTAGCAAATAATAAAAATATAATAATAAATGAATCATCAATTAAACACTTTATTGTTCAAGCAATAGCATCAACAATACTGTTATTTTCAATTTTGCTGATTCAAATAAAATATCCAATAGGGTGGGAAAGAAAATTTATTCCATCAATAATAATTAGATCTAGACTATTATTAAAAATTGGAGCAGCACCCTTCCACTTCTGATTTCCAGAAGTAATAGGTGCATCAAGATGAATTAATTGCCTGACTCTAATAACCTGACAAAAAATTGCCCCAATAATAGTTCTATCATATTGCATTCAACTAAGAACATTTATATTTCTAATCATCATCCTAAGAATTATTATTGGAGCAATAGGAGGTTTAAATCAAACATCATTACGTCAACTTTTAGCATACTCATCAATTAGACACCTAGGATGAATAATCAGATCATTAATTGTAAGAGAAAATGTTTGAGAACTCTACTTCATTATCTATTCACTATTAAGACTAATTTTAGTTTTATTATTCAAACAAATAAATTTATTTTTCATAAATCAGATCTATTCAGCAAGAAATATAAAAACAGAAATTAAATTTATAATATTTTTATCATTATTATCCCTAGGTGGACTACCTCCTTTTTTAGGATTTCTACCAAAATGAATTGTTATACAATCATTAGTAGAAAACAACCTTACCGCTTTAATAACAATTATAGTTGTATTAACAACCATTACACTCTACTATTACATACGAATTAGATTTTCAGCACTTATTTTATCATATACAGAAAATTCCTGATCAATAAGAATCAGTGCCAAAAAATCAAGATTTGTCCTACCATTCACCGTGATAATCTCTACAATAGGATTAATCTCAACATCTACCCTAATTTCAGTGTACTAAGGACTTAAGTTAAACAAACTAATAACCTTCAAAGTTATAATTAAAAGATTAATCTTTTAGGCCTTAGTAAAGATTTTTTACACCTCTAGAATTGCAGTCTAGAATCATAATTGAATATAAGACCAATCATTAAAATGGTAAGAGAGATTAATTCTCATAAGTAGATTTACAGTCTACCACCTATAAATTCAGCCATCTTACCGCAAAAATGATTGTTCTCAACAAACCATAAGGATATTGGTACTTTATATTTTATATTTGGAGCATGAGCAGGAATAGTAGGAACATCAATAAGTATACTTATTCGTGCAGAACTTGGTCAACCAGGATCTTTAATTGGAGATGATCAAATTTATAATGTTATTATTACAGCCCACGCATTTGTAATAATTTTTTTCATAGTTATACCTATTATAATTGGTGGATTTGGTAATTGACTTGTACCTTTAATAATTGGAGCACCTGATATAGCATTCCCTCGAATAAATAATATAAGTTTTTGATTACTCCCACCCTCATTAACCCTTCTTCTCATATCTTCTATAGTGGATAACGGAGCTGGCACTGGTTGAACAGTTTACCCTCCGCTCGCAGGAGCCATTGCCCATGGAGGAGCGTCGGTAGATTTAGCTATTTTTTCACTTCACTTAGCTGGTGTATCTTCAATTCTAGGGGCAGTAAATTTTATTACAACAGCAATTAATATACGATCAGAAAGTATAACTCTAGATCAAACACCATTATTTGTTTGATCAGTAGCCATTACTGCCTTATTATTACTTCTATCTTTACCAGTTCTTGCTGGAGCAATTACTATATTATTAACTGATCGAAATCTAAATACATCATTCTTTGATCCAGCAGGAGGTGGAGACCCTATTCTATACCAACACTTATTTTGATTTTTTGGCCACCCAGAAGTATACATTTTAATTTTACCAGGATTTGGGATTATTTCTCACATTGTATGTCAAGAAAGTGGAAAAATTGAATCCTTTGGAACTTTAGGAATAATCTACGCTATATTATCAATTGGATTAATAGGATTTATTGTATGAGCTCATCACATATTTACAGTAGGAATGGATGTTGATACACGAGCATATTTTACATCAGCAACAATAATTATTGCTGTACCAACAGGAATTAAGGTATTTAGATGATTAGCAACATTATACGGAACAAAGTTTAAGTTTAATCCACCTTTATTGTGAGCTTTAGGATTTATTTTCTTATTTACAATTGGTGGATTAACAGGACTAGTATTAGCAAATTCATCCCTTGATATTGTACTTCATGATACATATTATGTTGTTGCTCACTTTCACTATGTACTATCAATAGGAGCAGTATTTGCAATTATAGGAGGTGTTATTCAATGATATCCATTATTTACAGGACTAACTATAAATAGAACATGATTAAAAATCCAATTCACAATTATATTTATTGGGGTGAATTTAACCTTCTTCCCTCAACATTTCCTTGGATTAGCAGGTATACCACGACGATATTCTGATTATCCAGACGCATATACATCTTGAAATGTATTATCAAGTATTGGATCTATAATTTCAATCGTTGGAATTATTATATTCATTATTATTATATGAGAAAGAATAATTATAAATCGAGCAATTATATTTACAACTAATATAAGTAGCTCAACTGAATGACTACAAAATAATCCACCCGCAGAACATAGTTATTCAGAACTACCATTAATTTCTAGATTCTAATATGGCAGATTAGTGCAGTAGATTTAAGCTCTACATATAAAGGTTTGACCTTTTATTAGAAATAAAACTTAATGGCAACATGATCAAATTTATCATTACAAGATGGAGCTTCACCACTAATGGAGCAATTATCATTCTTCCATGACCATGCTATAGTTGTATTATTATTAATTACAGTAATTGTAGGTTACGCTCTTAGATACATGTTATTCACTACATATACAAATCGAAATATATTACATGGACACTCAATTGAAACTATTTGAACAGCATTACCAGCTATTATATTAATTTTTATTGCCCTACCATCACTACGATTATTATATTTATTAGATGATTCAGTTGATGCAATAATTACAATTAAAACCGTCGGACGACAATGATATTGAAGTTATGAATACTCAGACTTTGTAGATGTTGAATTCGACACATACATAACACCAGAAAGAGATTTAGAAATTGATGGATTTCGTTTATTAGATGTAGATAATCGAACAATTTTACCTATAAACACCGAAATCCGAGTATTAACAAGAGCATCAGATGTTCTACACTCCTGAGCAGTGCCGGCTTTAGGAGTAAAGATTGATGCAACACCAGGACGATTAAACCAAGGAACATTCACAATAAATCGACCTGGATTATTTTTTGGTCAATGCTCAGAAATTTGTGGAGCTAATCACAGATTCATACCAATTATTATTGAAAGAACTTCAGTAAATATATTCATCAAATGATTATCTAAGATAATTTAAGGAGTTAGTTAAAATTATAACATTAGAGTGTCAATCTAAAATAACTAAAAATTAGTACACCTTGAAACATCAGATGACTGAAAGTAAGTATTGGTCTCTTAAACCAAATAATAGTAGATTAACACCTACTTCTGATGGGGAATATTATTTAATCTAAATCCCTCAAATATCACCTCTAATATGATTCTCACTATTTATTTTATTCTCAATTGTTTTAATTTTATTTAATCAAATAAATTTTTTCTCATTTAAACAACCACCTATTAAAAGTGCAGAAAAAGGAACAATTGAAAGAAAGAACCTCATCTGAAAATGATAACAAACTTATTTTCAACATTTGATCCATCAACTAATATTTTCAACTTATCATTAAATTGAACTAGAACATTTATCGGACTATTATTAATTCCATCATTATTTTGATTAACACCATCACGAATTAATATTATCTGAAATAAATTAAACTTAACTTTACATAATGAATTTAAAACATTACTAGGACCACAATCATTTAATGGAACAACATTTATTTTTATTTCAATCTTTATTATAATAATATTTAATAACTTCATAGGATTATTCCCATATATTTTTACAAGAACTAGACACCTAGCATTAACATTTGCAATTGCATTACCAATATGACTAAGTTTTATATTATTTGGATGAATTAATCATACTAATCATATATTTGCTCATCTTGTCCCACAAGGAACACCACCAGCATTAATATCATTTATAGTATTAATTGAAACCATTAGAAATATTATTCGACCAGGAACATTAGCAGTACGACTAGCTGCAAATATAATTGCAGGACACTTGTTATTAACACTACTTGGTAATACCGGTCCATCAATAGCAACAAATTTAATCTCACTACTTATTATTGGACAAATACTTTTATTAATCCTAGAATCAGCAGTAGCAATAATTCAAGCATATGTGTTCTCAATTTTAAGAACATTATACTCTAGAGAAGTTTATTAAACTTATGTTAACAACTCACTCAAATCACCCCTTCCACTTAGTAGATTATAGACCTTGACCATTAACAGGAGCAATTGGAGCAATAGTTTTAGTATCAGGACTAGCTAAATGATTCCATTTATTTAATATTAATCTCTTTTTTATTGGATTTGGAATTACATTATTAACAATAATTCAATGATGACGAGATGTAGTTCGAGAAGGAACATATCAAGGACTACATACAGGATTTGTATCAGTAGGATTACGATGAGGAATAATTCTATTTATTGCATCAGAAGTTTTATTTTTCATCTCTTTCTTCTGAGCCTTTTTTAGAAGAAGCCTTGCACCAACAATTGAACTAGGAATATTATGACCTCCAATAGGAATTCAACCATTTAATCCAATACAAATTCCACTACTAAATACTGCAATTCTTCTTGCATCAGGAGTAACTGTAACATGAGCTCATCATAGACTTATAGAATCAAACCACACACAAGCACTTCAAGGATTATTTTTCACAGTTTTACTAGGATTATATTTTACAATACTACAAGCATATGAATACTGAGAAGCACCATTTACTATTGCCGATGCAGTCTATGGATCTACATTCTTTGTTGCCACAGGATTCCATGGATTACATGTAATCATTGGAACAATCTTTTTATCAACATGTTTAATCCGACATTCAATTAACCAATTCTCACCAAGACATCACTTTGGATTTGAAGCAGCTGCATGATACTGGCACTTTGTAGATGTAGTATGACTATTCTTATACATTTCAATTTACTGATGAGGTAGATAATTGTTTTTCTAGTATAAATAGTACATTTGACTTCCAATCAAAAAGCTTGATTATTAATCAAGAAAAACAATTCTAGTATTATCAACAAGAATTTTTATTAGATTTATCATTCCACTTATTGTAATAGTACTTGCAACTATTCTATCAAAAAAAATTATTAATGACCGAGAAAAAAGATCACCATTTGAATGTGGATTTGACCCTAAAAGTTCTGCACGAATACCTTTCTCTCTACGGTTCTTTTTAATTGCAGTAATCTTTTTAATTTTTGATGTAGAAATTGCACTAATTTTACCAATTGTAATTATTTTAAAATCATCAAATATTATAATTTGAACAATATCAACAATATTTTTTATTTTAGTATTGCTTGGAGGACTTTATCATGAATGAAATCAAGGAGCTCTACAATGAGCAGATTAAAGGGTTGTAGTTAATTATAACATTTGGGTTGCATTCAAAAAGTATTGATTTTAATCAATCAACCTTATTATGAATAAGAAGCGAAATATTGCAGTCAGTTTCGACCTGAAAGCCTGGTAAATTATTACCCTTATTCTAATTAATTGAAGCCAAAGAGAGGCGTATTACTGTTAATAATATAATTGAACTATTAAGTTCCAATTAAGGAAATGTAAAGCCAATATGAAAGCTGCTAACTTTTTATATTAGCGGTTAAATTCCGTTAACATTTCTATAATTTATATAGTTTAAATAAAACATTACATTTTCACTGTAAAAATAATATATTAAATATTTATAAATAATACTCAAAAATAAATTTATTTCCTTAACATCTTCAGTGTCATGCTCTAAATATAAGCTATTTGAGTCCTATAGAAAAAATAAAATAACTAAAATAAATATTCAAAAAATAAAAGTTAACAAATAAATCTTAAAATTTGAATCATACCATCCCTGAATATAATTAATTATATAAATAAATAAACTATATAAACCTTGACCTCCTAATAATTCACCTCAACCATAATCTAAAGACTTTGATGAATAATAACCTATTTTTAAAGGTAAATATCTAATAAACTTAGTAGAAAGAAAAGGTATAAATCATATTGAACCAGTAAAACTAACAAAAGATAATATATTTAAAGAAAATAAATCATGAGAAAAATTAAACTTAGAAATAATATAACCTAAATAAGAACCTAATAAAACCACAAAAATAGTTAAAAACTTTAAATAATAAGGTAAAGCAATTATATGAGGAATAGGAAAAATTAATCAAGACAATAATCTACCTCCAAATACAGCAACAAATAATAAACCAATTATACCAAAAGAAATATAATAACCCTTATCATCAAAAGAAAATCTAGAATAAAAATTATTATCACCAGATATTGAATAATAAAACAAGCGAAAAGAATATGAAGCAGTTAAACCAGTAGAAAAAAAATATAAAAAGAAAATTAAACAATTAACCCATCTTAAACAAACCATCTCAAGAATTAAATCCTTTGAATAAAAGCCGGCTAAAAAAGGCATTCCACATAATGATAATCTAGAAACATTAAAACAAACTGAAGTTAAAGGTATAAAATTAACAATTGAACCTATAAAACGAATATCTTGACAATCCTTTAAATTATGAATTATTGAACCTGCACATATAAATAATAATGCCTTAAATAAAGCGTGAGCTAATAAATGAAAAAAGGCAAGCTTAGGATAACCTATTGCCAAAATTCTTATTATTAAACCAAGCTGACTTAAAGTAGAAAGAGCAATAATCTTCTTCAAATCAAATTCAAAATTAGCCCCTAATCCAGCCATAAATATTGTTATACAACCAATTAATAAAAGAAACCAACCACAATTATAAGTATCAAGCATAGGTCTAAAACGGATTAATAAATAAACACCAGCAGTTACTAAAGTAGAAGAATGAACCAAAGCAGAAACAGGAGTAGGAGCAGCCATGGCTGCAGGAAGTCAAGAAGAAAAGGGAATTTGAGCACTCTTGGTCATAGCAGCTAATATAATCAATATAGTAATAAGCTTTATTTCAAAAGATGAAGAAATAAAATCATAATAATAAATATAATTTCAACCTCCAAAATTTAATATTCAAGCAATAGAAATCAAAATTGCAACATCCCCAATACGATTAGATAATGCAGTTAATATGCCAGCACCATAAGACTTTACATTCTGATAATAAATAACTAAACAATAAGAAACCAAACCTAAACCATCTCAACCTAATAAAATACTGATCAAATTTGGTCTAATAATTAAAAACCCTATTGAAAGAATAAATATTAAAACAATAATAATAAAACGATTTATATTCCTTTCACCCAATATATAATCCTCTCTATAATAAATAACTAAGGAAGAAATATATATAACAAAAGATATAAAAATAAGAGATATTCAATCTAAAATTAAAGTCATAACTACCATAGAACCATTTAAATTAAAAAGTTCTCACTCAACAAAAACTCTATAATCAATTATTAAATAATAAATTCCTAAAATAAAAATTAAAGTTCTAGATAAAAATAAAGAAAAAAAACTTAAAGAACAAATAGAAAATAAATACACGGCCTAAGATGGAAATAATCCATATCATTGATCCCACAAAACAATATTTTAATTAAAATACTTAAGCAATTAAACAAAAAAATATTCACCCTTTAAACATAAAATATTTAAAGGCAATCAATGTAATAATAAAAGATGATATTCACGTAAATATCCAAGAGAACAAGTATAAACACCAGCATAATAAGAACCATGTTGAGAATAAGAATACATATATAAGGTATAAACAGCTCTAAAAAAAGATAAAAAAATCAACACCAAAAATCTAAATGAAGATCAAGACATAATTCTATTTAATAATCTTAATTCACCAATCAAATTTAAAGAAGGAGGTGCAGCCATATTTGATGATCTTAAAAGAAATCATCAAAGAGCTATTCTAGGTATAAGATTAATTATTCCCTTATTAATTAATAATCTTCGTCTACCTAAACGCTCATAAATAATATTCGAAAGACAAAATAATCCAGATGAACATAAACCATGACCAATTATTAAAGATAGTGAACCTATACAACCTCATCAATTTATAGTTATTAAACCACCAATAACTATTCTTATATGAGCAACAGAAGAATAAGCAATTAAAGACTTCAAATCAACCTGACGAAAACAAATAAATCTAACAATCACACCACCAGATAAACCTAATGATAATCAGAAATAATTAAACTTTAATCCCAAAAAAGAAATAACCTTTATAACACGAAAAATACCATAACCACCTAACTTTAATAAAACACCAGCTAAAATTATTCTACCAGAAATTGGGGCCTCAACATGAGCCTTTGGTAATCAAAGATGAACTAAAAACATAGGCATCTTCACCAAAAAAGCTAAAATTATAAAAATATAAAATATAAAATAATAAGAACCAAAATCAACCAATAAAGGAAAATAAAGAGTATTAGAATAATCATAAACCCTAAATAAAACCAACAATAAAGGTAATCTAGCAACTAAAGTATAAAAAATTAAATAAACACCAGCCTGTAAACGTTCGGGCTGATAACCTCAACCTAAAATTAAAAGCAAGGTTGGAACTAATCTAGCTTCAAAAAAAATATAAAAAGATAATAAACTTAATCTAGAAAATGAACAATATAACATAATTATTAAAATCAAAACCATAAAAATAAAAAAATTTGAATGATATGAAGATAAATAAACTGAACCTCTAGCAGTAATTATTAAAGAACAAATTCAAAATCTTAATAAAATAAGACTAAAAGAAAAATAATCAATACCAAAATAATATCTAATTATATTTAAATCAGCATAAGAATAAACACAAATCATAAAAACAAAACTACATAAAAATATTAAAGAATGGACCAACCATCAACAACCCTTTAATAAACAAAGAGGGATCAAAAAAATAGTTATAAATAAATACTTTAACATAAAGACAACCCAAAAGAATTAAAAAAATCATTACCATGAGAACGAATTATAGAAACCAAAATAGAAAGACCTAAAGCACCTTCACAAACAGAAAAAACTAAAAAAATAACTGGAAAAAAATAATCATAATCAAACTCAATAAGAAAAATAATAATTAATATAAATAAAGATAAAACAATATATTCCAATCTCAATAAAACCATCAATAAATGCTTTCGTTTAGAAGAAAAAACGTAAACACCAGCAAAATATACCAATAAAGAAGTAAAAATAGAAAATATAAACATTAGTTTTAATAGTTTAAAAAAAACACCGGTCTTGTAAACCGGAAATAAGGCAAGCCCCCACTTTTAAAACTTCAGGGGTAGGAGAAATTTCCTATCCTCGGTCCCCAAAACCGAAATTTTAATAAACTAACCCCTGAGATGATAAAAATTATAATTATAGCTTTATCAAATGTAATAAATATTAATTTTATTAAATTAAGACATCCTATATCAATAATACTTTTTATTATTTTACAAACTTTCCTTGTTGGATTAATAACAGGAACAATAATAGAAAGATTTTGATTATCATATATTCTATTCTTAACATTTCTTGGTGGTATATTAGTTCTATTTATTTATATTACAAGAATTGCATCAAATGAAATATTTCAACCAAAATCTATAACTATAATCTTCACTCTTATTGTATGAGTAATTATTACATTTATACTATTTATTATAGATAAAACAATATTTATAGATTTTTTCAAAAATACGGAAACTATAAATATTAATAACTCAATTAATTATCAAGAAATAACAATATCATTAGAAAAACTCTATAATAATCCAACATTTATTATTACTATGATAATAATAATTTATTTATTTCTTGCATTACTAGCAGTAGTTAAAATTACTAATATTAATCAAGGACCAATTCGTAAAATAAGATAATCACTAATGAATAAACCCTTACGATTAAAACACCCTTTAATTAAAATTATTAATAATTCATTAGTTGACTTACCAGCTCCAACTAATATTTCATTTTGATGAAATTTTGGATCCCTATTAGGATTATGCCTAGTAATTCAAATCGTAACTGGACTATTTCTAGCTATACATTACACTTCAAATATTGAAATAGCATTTAGAAGAGTAGTTCATATTTGCCGAGATGTAAATAATGGTTGAATTATCCGAACATTACACGCAAATGGAGCATCTATATTTTTTATTTGCATCTACCTTCATGTAGGACGAGGTATTTATTATGGATCATACATGTATATACACACATGAATAATTGGAACAGTTATTCTATTTTTAGTTATAGCAACAGCATTTATAGGTTATGTTTTACCCTGGGGACAAATATCTTTTTGAGGAGCAACAGTAATTACAAATTTATTATCAGCAATTCCTTATTTAGGAACAGATCTAGTCCAATGAGTTTGAGGTGGATTTGCTGTTGATAATGCAACTTTAAATCGATTCTTCACATTCCATTTTGTATTACCATTTATTATTGCAGCAATAGCTGCTATTCATTTATTCTTCTTACATCAAACAGGTTCTAATAACCCCCTTGGATTAAACGGAGATATTGAAAAAATCCCATTCCACCCTTATTTTACATTTAAGGATTCAATTACATTTGTAATAATAACATCACTATTAATCATACTGTGTTTAATTAACCCATATTTATTAGGTGATCCAGATAATTTTGTACCAGCCAACCCTTTAGTTACACCAGTTCATATTCAACCAGAATGATACTTCTTATTTGCTTATGCAATTTTACGATCAATTCCTAATAAATTAGGAGGTGTTATTGCATTATTTTTATCAATCAGAATCTTAATAATTTTACCATTTTATAATAAAACCCCTTTCCGAGGTATTCAATTCTACCCTATTAACCAAGTTTTATTTTGAATTATAGTAGTAGTTGTATGCTTATTAACATGAATTGGTAAACGACCAGTAGAAGAACCTTATATTATAACAGGACAAATCTTAACAATCATTTACTTTACTTACTTCCTAATTAACGTTCACGTAGCTAATGCTTGAGATAAATTAATTAAGGAATAACAGGTTAATTAGCTTACGAAAAGCATATGTTTTGAAAACATAGAATTAGAAGTTTAACTCTTCTATTAGCTTTTTAATTCTCAAAAAATTTCACTAAATAAATGAAATCAATAAAATTTTAAAACCAATGAAAAAAATAAAAAAATTTAAAGATAAAGGTAAAAAACTCCTTCAAGCTAAATACATCAACTTATCATAACGAAATCGAGGTAAAGTTCCACGAACCCAAATAAAACCAAAAGATATAATAGCAAGCTTAATAAAAAATATAAAAGAATAAAAATCCCCTCCTAAAAAAATTAAAGCCAAAAGTATTCTTATAAAAACAATACTAGTATACTCAGCCAAAAAAATTAAAGTAAAACCTCCTGCTCCATATTCAATATTAAACCCAGAAACCAATTCTGATTCGCCCTCAGCAAAATCAAAAGGAGTTCGATTTGTCTCCGCTAAACATGAGGCAAAACAAGCTAAAGCCAAAGGGAAAGAAATAATAATAAATCAACAATAAGATTGATAATTTATAAAATCAAACATATTAAATCTACCAATTAAAATAATTAAAGATAACAAAATTAAAGCCAATCTAACTTCATAAGAAATAGTTTGAGCAACAGAACGTAAAGAACCTAATAAAGAATAATTTGAATTTGATGATCAACCAGCAATTATTACAGTATAAACACCTAATCTAGTACAACATAAGAAAAATAAAAACCCATATGAAAAGGAACATATGTATGTTAAATAAGGAAAAATTACTCAAACAGCTAAAGAAATCATTAAATTAAATACAGGGGAAAAATAATAAAGTAAATAATTTGATATAATAGGAATAGGTTGTTCCTTACAAATTAACTTAATTGCATCACTAAAAGGCTGAGGAATACCAGCAAATCCTACCTTATTTGGACCCTTACGAATTTGGATATATCCTAATACCTTACGTTCTAACAAGGTTAAAAAAGCAACACTAATTAAAACACAAATAACCAGAAGAAGAAAATTTAAAATAAATATAAATAAATCATAAAGTATCAATGCTATTTGTAGAAAAAATCTACATAAATGAGTTCTAAATTCATCACAATTATCTGTCAAAATAGCAAATAATAAAAGAAAATTTAAAATAAATATAAATAAATCATAAAGTATCAATGCTATTTGTAGAAAAAATCTACATAAATGAGTTCTAAATTCATCACAATTATCTGTCAAAATAGCAAATAATAAAAGAAAATTTAAAATAATCATAAATAAATTATAAAATATTAATGCTATTTGTAGAAAAAATCTACATAAATGAATTCTAAGTTCACCACAATTATCTGTCAAAATAGCAAATAATTAATATTAATCAATAATAAGAAAATATTTCACCCACATGGTCCTTTCGTACTAACGTAAATTATTTTAACTTAGGATAGAAACCGACCTGGCTCACGCCGGTCTGAACTCAGATCATGTAAGAATTTAAAGGTCGAACAGACCTAATTATTGGGCTCCTGCACCCAAAATTTTTCTTAATCCAACATCGAGGTCGCAATCTGTTTTGTCAATATGAACTCTCAAAAACAATTACGCTGTTATCCCTAAGGTAACTTAATCTTATGATCATAAATTATGGATCATGATAAACATAAATCAATGATTTTATAATGAAGAGTTTATTTATTCTTCATGTCACCCCAACAAAACATTATCATTAAATATAGAAAGACTAACCAAAAACTATATAAAAATAAAATGTCAAGCTCTATAGGGTCTTCTCGTCCTAAAGAAAAATTTAAGCCTTTTGACTTAAAAGTTAAATTTTAAAAATTATTAAGAGACAGTTGATTTCTCGTCAAACCATTCATTCCAGCCTCTAATTAAGAGACTAATGATTATGCTACCTTTGCACGGTCAAAATACCGCGGCTCTTTAAAACCTTGTCAGTGAGCAGGCCGGACCTCAAATCATACTCAAGAGGACATGTTTTTGATAAACAGGCGGAAATCAATTTTGCCTAGTTCCTTATAATAAATTAACAAAAGAAAATATTATAAACAAAATAAATATACTAATTCCACCATTATTACAAAAATTTCAAAATTAAATTAAAAATCTTAATAAAAAACCTAAAATAATTATAAAATCAAATTAAAAAATAATGAACTAAAACGTAATCAAAAAGGTGGCTGGTTTAAAGCCTACCATTATATCTTTTAATTAACTAAATTATAGGTTATAAACTTTAGAGCTTATCCCCTAAAGAATAAATAAGTAAATATTTCTAATTAAAAAATTAAATAGAAACAAATTAACCTTAAAAAATTAAATTTTTTCTTAAGAAACTAGATACCTTAGGAAACGAATAACATTTCATTTCTATAAATAACTAAATAATAATTATGACACATTAACTATGAGTTATTTATAAATCAACCTAAATCGAGATAAGTAGATAATTACTAAAATTTTGATAAACCCTGATACAAAAGGTACAATAAATAAAATCTACTTTTTAAAACTTAAATAAATATTTCATAATCCAATTACATTACTAATAAACTATAACATAAATAATCAATTCTATAAAATATACTAAGACAATTAAATTATTAAAATTATTTTTATTAAATAATAAAAAAACAAAAAATAAATATAATATTTTAAATAATCAAGACATCCTGATTTGCACAGAACAATTTTCAGTGTAAATGAAATACTTTACTAATAAGCTATATCTTGAACCTCTTACTAGATACACTTTCCAGTACATCTACTATGTTACGACTTATCTCATTTAATTTGAACATACCTTAACAAAATTTTTAAGTATAATGATCAATAATGAGAGTGACGGGCGATGTGTACACACCTCAGAGCCAATATCAATTAAATTAACTAAATTAAATTACTATCAAATCCACCTTCATTAAAAGTTTTTCACCATCAAATTCGTAATAAATATAAATTTATTGTAACCCACCTACTCTTAATTATAAGCTGTACCTTGACCTGAAATATTTTATAATTATAAATCAAGAAAATTATAACTCTAAAAAGATTTTCTGATAACGGAGATATACAAACAAATAAATTAAGTAAAGTCAATCGTGTACTATCAATTACGGGATAGGTTCCTCTGAATGGAATGAGATACCGCCAAATTCTTTGAGTTTAAAGAACATAACTAACAGTACCCTGGTAAGTAAAATTAACAGCTTAAAGTAATAGGGTACCTAATCCTAGTTCATTATTTAAGTTTCACAGATTCATAAAAAGAGCCATAAAAATTTTATAATTTCACCTTATAAATCAGTAATTTAACCCAAAAATTATAAATAACTGTTTCAACAAATACTATTCACTTGCATCAGTCATATAACTGCGGCTGCTGGCACGAAATATACCCGTACTAAATCAAGTGCTAATTCCAAAATCACTTGATAATTAAATCAAATTACTGCAAAAAGAACATTTAGTATTACTGTTCCTTAATGTTATACTTATTTATATGCAATTAAATATGCTTTATTATATAATACATATATTAAATAATATTAAATTTAACCAATATAAAATATATATATAGTTATATACTTATAATCAATATAATAAACTATATTAATATATGAATAATATTAATTAAATAATGGTATTGTTTATATCATATATAAACAATGTAAAATGTTTAACTACATTAATATAAATACATTATTATGTAATAATTTCTTTTAGGCTAAAAAATATAGGGAGCTACAAATTTTGATAAATATATACATTATAATAATCAAGCAGTATTAATTAAATAAAGCGTATAATGATATATTCAATTAAATGTAATATATTAAAGTAAATTATTTATATTAAAAAATAAAAAATAACCAAAATATGAACCTAAAACAAAACAATTTTGCAACAAAAGATAATTATAAAAAGAAAATTAAAAATAACTTTAAATTTATATGTTAAATAAACAAATATT